TCGAAAAAGGATGTTATCCAAACGCATTTCAAGTAATTGAAGTAAAACTTGACCTGTTGAACCCTTGGCTTTTCCGGCGATACGTACGTATTTAAGTAATTGTCGTTCTGTAAGACCATAATGAAAACGCAATTTTTGCTTTTCTTCTAGACGAATACGATATTGAGATTTTTTCCCGGAACGCGATGGATTTCTAAGATCATCACGTACAGCTTTAGGACTTTTCTTAGTTAGTCCTGGTAAAGCCCCCAGACGGCGTATTTTTTTGCAACGAGGTCCTCGGTAACGCGACATAAAGACTCCTTTTTTTAAAGTTGTATTTTATTTTACAGAATAAACCTAAACGAAAACTGAACTACATGAAGCGAAGTTTACTGAAGTAGTAGTGGTGTACTTGTCCTATATAATATAATAAAGAAGAGTAAAGAAGAATTCAAAAATGGGAGAAATAGTCAGACTTTCTATTACTCTATTACTATTATTATAGTATATATATATATAATATAAATATATAATATAAAAATAATAAAATATTATATACAAAAATATAAAATCCTTTTCCTGGCCTAGTTGGGAGTTCCTATCCTATAAGTTAATAAATTGATTAAGGGGAAGAAACTTTTTTCAATAGTCTTAAATTTCCAAGAGACAGTATCCATATCCATTTTTCAAAAAAAAAAAATGGAATAAAAAATGAAAAATAGGGAAAAGCCCGCTATCGGAATCGAACCGACGACCATCGCATTACAAATGCGATGCTCTAACCTCTGAGCTAAGCGGGCCCCACATAATAAAAATTTTCTATGCATAGGAATTCAATACACTTATACTATTAATGTATAGTGTAGTGTCTATAGAAATAGAGTAAGAGTAGGAAAAGTGTAAAATCTATAATTCTTTTTTTAAGAAAATAAATATTGAATATTATAGAACATAATGATTCATACAGCGATATAGAACTTCTAGTTCTTTATCTCTAAATAGAATCTAAATAGCAATTGCATTCTATTTGATAGTCAATCTTAAATATTTGTTTGTAGTATAGTCAAATTGGATTTTTTTATTCCATTGGAAATTATTTTTATTACACCTCTTTAGTTATTTAGTTATATTATTAACTTATATTTAGTTATAAGTTATAACTAATTGGACATTCCTCGGCTTTTGTTCGTGAAGGGGCAGTTAAGAAAAAAAAGAATCGATCGTTCAAATATACCAACTTACATAGGATAAGTTGCAGTAATAGAAACATATATAGAGGGTATATATCAATCTATATTGAATTGCCGATATACCAATGATAAAATCCAATTTGATTGGAGCAAATACAGGTTTCCTATAGCTAAGAAAGAAACTATTTTTTTAGAGATAGTAATCGATACCTAAAAAATGCAAAGGTTCCTGTAGAAATGAAAAAAAAAAGATATCCCAATCTCAAAACAAAAGGGAGGGGGATATGGCGAAATCGGTAGACGCTACGGACTTAATTGGATTGAGCCTTGGTATGGAAACCTACTAGGTGATAACTTTCAAATTCAGAGAAACCCCGGAATTAATAAAAATGGGCAATCCTGAGCCAAATCCTGTCTTCTCAAAATAAAGGTTCAGAAAGCGAGAAAAAGGGATAGGTGCAGAGACTCGATGGAAGCTGTTCTAAAACAAATGGAGTTGACTGCGTTGGTAGATAAATTTTTTCATCCAAACTTCAGAAAGGATGAAGGATAAACGTATCTATTCTATTGAATAGTAAAATATCTAAAAAAATGAATGATGGCCCGAGTCGGTATCTGCATTTTTTTTTTAGATGAAAAAATGGAAGAATTGGTGTGAATTGATTCCACATTCAAGAATGAATCGAATATTCATTCATCAAATCACCCCACTCCATAGTCTGATAGTTCTTTTTAAAAAGAACTTATATTAATTGGACGAGAATAAAGATAGAGTCCCGTTCTACAGGTCAATACCGACAGCAATGAAATTTATAGTAATAGGAAAATCCGTCGACTTTTAAAATCGTGAGGGTTCAAGTCCCTCTATCCCCAAAAGCCTATTTTCTAGTTATCCTACCCTTTTTGCTTTTTTGTTATTTGTTAACGGTTAACAATTCCCTTTTATCATTCTTTTTCAAACGTATTGGGGCGTAAATGACTTTCTCTTATCACATGTGATATAGAATACACATCTAAATATACACATCTAAATTTAGAAAGGAATCCTTAATTGAATGATTCACAATCAATAGCATTACTCATACCGAAACTTACAACTTGCAAAGTTGTCTTTTTAAAGACCTATTACATACAGGACTTGGGGAAAACTTTGTAATTCCCCCTGTACCTTTAATTGACATAGACCCCAGTCCTCTCATAAAATGAGGATGGAATGGTACATTGGAAATGGTCGGGATAGCTCAGTTGGTAGAGCAGGGGACTGAAAATCCTCGTGTCACCAGTTCAAATCTGGTTCCTGATACAGGGTTTCATTGTATAAGGCCTTT